AGTTCAAAATGATCAATATGTAGAATCAGAACAAGTGATTGCTGAGATTCGTGCCGGAACGTCTACTTTTCGTTTTAAAGAGAAGGTACGAAAACATATTTATTCTGAATCAGAGGGAGAAATGCACTGGAGTACCGATGTCCACCATGCATCTGAATATACACATGGTAATGTTCATCTATTACCAAAAACAAGTCATTTATGGATATTAGCAGGAGGTCCGTGCAGATCCAGTATAGTGTCTTTTTCGCTCCACAAAGATCAAGATCAAATGAATGTTCATTCTTTTTCTTTCGAAGAAAGATATATCTTTGACCCCTCAATGACTAATCATCGAGTAAGACATAAATTGTTGGATACTTCTGGTAAAAAAGATAGGGAAATTCTTGACTATTCAAGACCTGATCGAATCATATCCAATGGTCATTGGAATTTCATATATCCTTCTATTCTCCAAGAAAATTCTGATTTCTTGGCGAAAAAACGAAGAAATAGATTCATTATCCCATTACAATATGATCAAGAACGAGATAAAGAACTAATGCCCTGTTTTGGTATTTCGATTGAAATACCCATAAATGGTATTTTACGTAGAAATAGTATTCTTGCTTATTTTGATGATCCACGATACAGAAGAAATAGTTCAGGAATTACTAAATATGGGACCATAGAGGTAGATTCAATCATAAAAAAAGAGGATTTGATTGAGTATCGAGGAGCAAAAGAATTTAGTCCGAAATACCAGAAAGTAGATCGGTTTTTTTTCATTCTCGAAGAAGTGCATATCTTACCCGGATCTTCGTTCATAATGGTCCGGAACAATAGTATCATTGGAGTAGATACACAACTCGCTTTAAATACAAGAAGCCGGGTAGGCGGATTAGTCCGAGTGGAGAGAAAAAAAAAAAGTATTGAACTGAAAATCTTTTCTGGAGATATTCATTTTCCTGGAGAAAGAGATAAGATATCCAGGCACAGCGGCATTTTGATACCACCAGAGACGGAAAAAAAAAATTCTAAGAAATCAAAAAAATTGAAAAATTGGATCTATGTCCAACGGATCACACCCACAAAGAAAAAGTATTTTGTTTCGGTTCGGTCCGTAGTCACATATGAAATAGCTGATGGGATAAATTTAGCAACACTTTTCCCTCGGGATCTCTTGCAGGAAAAGGATAATGTCCAACTTAGAGTTGTCAATTATATCCTTTATGGAAATGGCAAGTCAATTCGAGGAATTTATCACACAAGTATTCAATTAGTTCGGACTTGCTTAGTATTGAATTGGGACCAAGAAAAAAATGGTTCTATAGAAGAGGTTCATGCTTCCTTTGTTGAGGTAAGGACAAATGATCTGATTCGCGATTTCATAAGAATTGAGTTAGTCAATTCCACTATTTCGTATACCGGAAAAAGGTATGATAGGGCAAGTTCCGTATTGATTTCCGATAATGGATTAGATCGCACCAATATCAATCCTTTTTATTCCAAGGCGAAGATTCAATCACTTACCCAACATCAAGGAACTATTGGTATCGGTACGTTGTTGAATCGAAATAATGAATGCCAATCTTTGATAATTTTGTCATCATCCAATTGTTCTCGAATTGGCCCATTCAATGGTTCGAAATATAACAATAACAATGTGACAAAAGAATCAGATCCCATAATCCAAATTAGGGATTTGCTGGGTCCCTTAGGGACTATTGTCCCTAAAATAGCGAATTTTTTTTCATCTTACTATTTAATAACTCATAATCATATCTTGTTAAAGAAATATTTGTTACTTGACAATTTTAAACAGACTTTCCAAATACTTAAATACTGTTTAATAGATGAAAATAGGAGGATTTATAATCCCGATCCATGCGGTAACATAATTTTGAATCCATTCCATTTGAATTGGTGCTTTCTCCATCACGATTATTGCGAAGAGACATCTACAATAATTAGCCTTGGACAATTTATTTGTGAAAATGTATGTCTATTCAAATACGAATCACACGTAAAAAAATCTGGTCAAATTTTCATTGTTCATGTTGACTCCTTAGTTATAAGATCAGCTAAACCCTATTTGGCCACTCCAGGAGCAACTGTTCATAGCCATTATGGAGAAATACTTTACGAAGGAGATACATTAGTTACATTTATATATGAAAAATCGAGATCTGGTGACATAACGCAAGGTCTTCCAAAAGTGGAACAAATCTTAGAAGTGCGTTCGATTGATTCAATATCGATGAACCTAGAAAGGAGAGTTGAAGGTTGGAACGAACGTATACAAAGAATTCTTGGAATCCCCTGGGGATTCTTGATTGGAGCTGAGCTAACCATAGCCCAAAGTCGTATCTCTTTGGTTAATAAGATCCAAAAGGTTTATCGATCCCAGGGGGTACAGATCCATAATAGACATATAGAAATTATTGTACGTCAAGTAACATCAAAAGTGTTGGTTTCAGAAGATGGAATGTCTAATGTTTTTTTACCTGGAGAATTAATCGGCTTTTTGCGAGCGGAACGAGCAGGGCGTGCTTTGGACGAAGCGATCTGTTATCGGGCAATCTTATTGGGAATAACGAGGGCATCTCTAAATACTCAAAGTTTCATATCCGAAGCAAGTTTTCAAGAAACCGCTCGAGTTTTAGCAAAAGCTGCTCTACGAGGTCGTATTGATTGGTTGAAAGGCCTGAAAGAGAACGTTGTTCTGGGGGGGATTATACCTGTTGGTACCGGATTCCAAAAATTAGTACACCCTTCAAGGCAAGACAAGAACATTCATTTGGAAATAAGAGATATTTTGTTACACCATAGAGAATTATTTTGTTCTTACGTCCAAAACAATTTCCATGAGACAAATTTCCATGAGACATCAGAACAATCATTTACGCGATTTAATGATTCCTAAGAGCAGATTCTTTTCTTTCACTTTAACTATCTTTCAATTATCTGGTCCGATTATTGATTTGGTAAAAAATAAAATAAGTAATTAAATTGGTAATAAATAAAATAAGTAATTAAAAGAAATTAATGGTTTGGGTCGTGTATCGACGGTCAATCCCCCGTAGAAGGTTCCATCGGAACAATTATTTATTTCAGGTTACCTCGTCTCTTTGTTAAAAAAAAAAGGAAGTCTGGGGAAAAATGACAAGAAGATATTGGAACATCAATTTGGAAGAGATGATGGAAGCAGGAGTTCATTTTGGTCATGGTACTAAGAAATGGAATCCTAGAATGGCCCCTTACATCTCTGCAAAGCGTAAAGGTATTCATATTACAAATCTCACTAGAACTGCTCGTTTTTTATCAGAAACCTGTGATTTAGTTTTTGATGCAGCAAGTAGGGGAAAAAACTTCTTAATCGTTGGTACAAAAAATAAAGCAGTGGATTCAGTAGCATCAGCTGCAATAAGGGCTCGGTGTCATTATGTTAATAAAAAATGGCTTGGTGGTATGTTAACGAATTGGTCCACTACGGAAACGAGACTTCACAAGTTCAGGGACTTAAGAGCAGAACAAAAGATGGGGAAACTCAACTGTCTCTCCAAAAGAGATGCAGCAATGTTGAAGAGAAAATTATCTACCTTGCAAACATATCTCGGTGGGATCAAATATATGACGGGGTTGCCTGATATTGTGATCATCGTTGATCAGCAAGAAGAATATACGGCTCTTCGAGAATGTGTCATTTTGGGGATTCCGACAATTTGTTTAATCGATACAAATTGTGACCCAGATCTCGCAGATATTTCGATTCCAGCAAATGATGACGCTATAGCTTCAATCCGATTGATTCTTAACAAATTAGTATCTGCAATTTGTGAGGGTCGTTCTAGCTATATAAGAAATCGTTGATTATCATTAAGAATAATAAGATTAGTTAATTATTTGGCAACTCCATAGATTTATTGGATCGGTACTATTTTTGAATTTTTAAAAAGAGATAAAAAAAGTACTGGGGATATTGATATTATGTTATGATGTTATGTAATTTCTTGGTATCGTAAATAAAATATACGATTAATGATTCAAGTTAGTGAGTTGAGAAATAGATGGTTGAATCAAAATAATTCCTTTTTTTGAAGTTCAATTTCTGTCAGAGGACAATATGAATGTTATACCATGTTCCATTAAAACACTCAAAGGGTTATACGATATATCGGGTGTAGAAGTAGGCCAACATTTCTATTGGCAAATAGGAGGTTTACAAATCCATGCCCAAGTACTTATCACTTCTTGGGTCGTAATTGCTATCTTATTAGGTTCAGTCATCATAGCTGTTCGGAATCCACAAACCATTCCGACCGACGGTCAGAATTTCTTCGAATATGTCCTTGAATTTATTCGAGATTTGAGCAAAACTCAGATTGGAGAAGAATATGGTCCTTGGGTTCCCTTTATTGGAACTATGTTCTTATTTATTTTTGTTTCTAACTGGTCAGGTGCTCTTTTACCTTGGAAAATCATACAATTACCTCATGGGGAGTTAGCTGCGCCTACGAATGATATAAATACTACTGTTGCTTTAGCTTTACCCACGTCAGCGGCATATTTTTATGCGGGTCTTACCAAAAAAGGATTGGGTTATTTCGGAAAATACATTCAACCAACCCCAATACTTTTACCAATTAACATCCTAGAAGATTTCACAAAACCTTTATCTCTTAGTTTTCGACTTTTCGGGAATATATTGGCTGATGAATTAGTAGTTGTTGTTCTTGTTTCTTTAGTCCCTTCAGTAGTTCCTATACCTGTTATGCTTCTTGGATTATTTACAAGTGGTATTCAAGCTCTTATTTTTGCAACGTTAGCCGCGGCTTATATAGGTGAATCCATGGAGGGTCATCATTGACTAGTTTTCGAAATAGTCTTTTTTAAGCTTATCCCAATTCATGCATGATTCAAGATAATCCACTTGGTTGGGGAACATAATAGATACAAATACAAATACGTATGAATATACGACCTAGAGTCGTAGGAAAAAAGATAGACGATATTGCGGAATTGTAAAAAAAAAAGAAGGGTTGGGGGGGTCACACTAGATGTATGTAATCTCTATAAGTCCAGCCCCTGTGTCTCTTTCGAGGAATGATTCTAGAATCCGATTCAATATAAAATGCGGGTGGTTTACGTTATGGAAGAAACAAATGTATATGTGATATTAGATATTTACTAGTTATATAGGACTATTCCTAATATATATATATATTATTATATACCCTATATATATATATTATTGATTGATTTGATTGCGGTTCACTGCATTTATATAGTTCCAATATAAGTCTTTCTGTTTCGTCTGTGATTGTGGATTGAATGAAATGCAAAAAAGAGATGAACTCAAGGATAGTATCTAGAAGAAAAAAGAAAGGAAAGAAGAATTGAATGAAAGAATGTTTCGAAACAAAGAAATGCAATAACTAGAACCGTATACATATGTATTTACAAAAACTCCATTATGGGTAGAAACTCAAAATGAGATATCGAAATAGTTCTGACGATTCAGTAATATTATCATTTCAATTCGGAGTTTTTAGTTATTTCGACCCGATAGATCTTAATGATAAAATCTTAATGAAAAAAAAAATGATAAAAAAAATTAAGTAAAAATTCATTGGTTGATTGTATCATTAACCATTTCTTTTTTTTTGGTGCGAGGAACTTACCATGAATCCACTGATTTCTGCCGCTTCCGTTATTGCTGCTGGATTGGCCGTAGGGCTTGCTTCTATTGGACCTGGAGTTGGTCAAGGTACTGCTGCAGGCCAAGCTGTAGAAGGTATTGCGAGACAACCAGAAGCAGAGGGTAAAATACGAGGTACTTTATTGCTTAGTCTAGCTTTTATGGAAGCTTTAACAATTTATGGACTGGTCGTGGCGTTAGCGCTTTTGTTTGCGAATCCTTTTGTTTAATCCTAGAAATGTAAAAAAGTACCTTACATACTTTTTTCTTATTTTTTTAACTCGCTATACTTTTTTCTTATTTTATTAACTCAGAATTGCTGTTTGCTTCTTCTAATTATATCAACGCTTTACTCCTACAATTATTTATTTGTTGAGACAATACCCCAGGAAAGGAAGGACTGTTTTGAGGATGAGTAATTACTGGATCCGCTCGTTTTCTTCCTTCGCGTCCTTAGCTTAGTACAATGGAAACCTTTTTTTTACTTTTTTTAGGAATCGTTTCAACAAACGAGATATTTCACAATTGACATGAGACCCAAGACTTAACCTAATAAGTATTTTATTGGATTGGAAACTTCAAGTAAGAAATTTAAAAATTATCAAATTAAATTACTAGATTTAATCTACTCCCATTAAAAAAAAAATGGAAATAAAATTTATATAATAAAAAGAAATCGATCAAAAAAGGGACGACGAAGTGATACAAAAAGAACTCTGTTCTTTGTTAGTCCTATCTATAAGAGGAGAGCATATGAAAAATGGAACCGATTCTTTCCTTTCCTTGGGTCACTGGCCATCCGCCGGGAGTTTCGGGTTTAATACCGATATTTTAGCAACAAATCCAATAAATCTAAGTGTAGTGCTTGGTGTATTGATTTTTTTTGGAAAGGGGGTGTGTGCGAGTTGTGTATTTCAAGAATAGGTTGGATCCATCCGACTGCACTTTATTTATGGTATTTTATTCATTTTATGGGATAAATAGGAAAAAAAGTGCACGATCTCAACGAATTATTTCTGAATAAATTCAGAAATCATATGTAAGAACCATAGCATTTCGTGACTTATTGGTAAATTTGATTCTCTATCAACCAATAATGTGAGACCATTAACATGGTTAAAGCTAAACTGTTTGAAGTCCAGGCAAAACATGGTACTCTTTCTACCGGTACTAACGTACCGAAATGGTTTAAAAATGAATAGTTGGTAATTTATCTGATATAGAACACTCATATCGATAAAATGATTTGAACCATTTATTAAAAAAATGGGCATCTTGCTCTTTTTTTCCAATGCCGAATCGACGACCTACGTAAAAAAAAATAGGAATTTTTGGATTTGAAGAAAAAAGGAAATAAAAAAAATATAGAAATAAATTGTAAATTTAAATTTTAAATTAAATAAAGAACAAATACAAATAAAGAAAGAACTTTGCTGACAATTATAGATTTTTGTCTGGTCGGAAGAGTCCTCCTAATATTCTGGTCTTATATCAGTTTCGATGTTTTTGAATATAAACAGAAAAGAGAGGGTAGGCTCATTACATTAAAAAAAAAGATATGGGAATGCCCATAACATAAAATAAATAATTGAGCGTGAGAGCCAAATGAATCGAAAGATTCATGTTTGGTTCGGGAAGAGATTATGGAAGTTGTGAAATTAATGGTAAGATAATCTACTTTCATTAAATGATTTATTAGATAATCGAAAACAGAGGATCTTGAGTACTATTCGAAATTCGGAAGAATTACGTAGAGGGGCCATTGAGCAGCTCGAAAAAGCCAGGACTCGCTTACGGAAAGTAGAAATAGAAGCAGATGA